TCAATTCCAATATTAAATATTAATAGGTAGTATATTAGTAGGTCTAGTAAATATTAGTTTATTGGGGAGTATTGTTATAATCTTAATAAGAATTCTTCTGGTATCTGTTTACGACGTGTGATTAAAAACGTGGTAGAGAGAATGATTCTCGTTTCAGTTGATTTCATTCAATTCACCGATTGACCAAAAAAATGGACTAATTTAATAAATAATAACTTAGATGAACTTAGATCAATCAAATACTGGTATTTCTATGCAATCATTCGGCCTAACGAATTCGTCATTTAGTTCGTCATTTCGATTGATTGTACCTATGTGGGAGAATTATAATGAGAAATAAAAAGGGAAGATCGGGGTTTACGAAAAAGGAAATAAATAAAAAAAAAAGAAACAAAAAGAGAGTTAGTTAGGAAAGGAAGGGGGGTTCGAACTAGGTGTATGGAATCTAATCGCTATAAGACAATTTTTGTGGATGTTTTTAAGAATGATTCTAGACTCCGAATTAATCTAAGATACGAATAGTTGGTTTACGTTATAGGGGAAAGACATGTATATGTGATATTAGATATTAACTAGGTATATATGAAATAAAGATATATCTAATTGGGTCTACTATGGTTAATTTATATAGGAATTCCAACGAAAGCCCTTCTGTTTCGTGTTTCGTCTGTAATTTTGTAATTTTGAGTTGAATATTGAATGAAGTTAAATCCAGAATTAAAGAACAAAGAATGATTCGGAAGAAAATAAAAAAGAAAGAAATGGAAGAATAAAAGGGTACGGATTCACAAAATTTCGTGTAGGGGAGCTAAAAAAAAAATATATTAAAGTAGTTCGAATAATTCACGAATATTTTTTTTATTTCAATTCAGGGTTCTTAGTTACTTTAAAACTGAAAAACTGAATAAATTTGATCGATGGAATAAGTAAGTCATAATTCCTTGGTTGATTGTATCATTAACTATTTCTTTATTTTTTTTTGTTTTCGTGCGAGGAACTTATCATGAATCCACTGATTTCTGCTGCTTCCGTTATTGCTGCTGGATTGGCCGTAGGGCTTGCTTCTATTGGACCTGGAGTTGGTCAAGGTACTGCTGCGGGACAAGCTGTAGAAGGAATTGCGAGACAACCAGAGGCAGAGGGAAAAATACGAGGTACTTTATTGCTTAGTCTGGCTTTTATGGAAGCTTTAACAATTTATGGACTGGTTGTGGCATTAGCACTTTTATTTGCGAATCCCTTTGTTTAATCCTACAAAGAAAAGTCCATATCTATTTCTTTTTTTATTTCCTTGGGTTTTCTGCTCTTGCTTTTTTTGAATTCTATTCCGATTTCCATTTCTTATTATTTTCTTATTATTCGTTGGGACAAAAAACCATGTAAAGGACCGATTTGGGGAAGAGAAATTGGCATGTCAATTCGTTTTCTTTCTTTACTCTTAGTCCAATGGAGCTTTTTTTGAGAAGTATTGGAACAAACGAAATATTTCGAAATTCACATAACATAAGATCCGATACTGAATTCTAATAAGTATAATTCGTATTGGAAATTTCCAATTGAAAAAAAAATCCATTGCCATTTCTAAATTATCTATTTTTTTTTGATTCTATTTAGTAGTATTTAGAAAAATGAAAATAATAGAATAAATAAAAAAAAAAAGAAAATATAGATAATTATTCTATTTATAAGAATAAGAAAGAGGAGATCATATGAAAAATGTAACCGATCCTTTCCTTTCCTTAGGTTATTGGTCATCCGCCGGAAGTTTCGGGTTTAATACTGATATTTTAGCAACAAATCCAATAAATCTAAGTGTAGTGCTTGGTATATTGATTTTTTTTGGAAAGGGAGTGTGTGCGAGTTGTTTATTTCAAGAATAGGTTGGATTCAACCAACTGCACTTGATTTTTTGGTATAAGTAGGAAAGAAAAGGTGCATGATTCCACGAATTACTTCTGAATAAATTAAGAAATCATATTTAAGAACCATAGCATTTCGTGATTCATTGGGAAATCTACTTTGATTCTCTATCAACCAATAATGTGGAACCATTAACAGGGTTAAAGCTAAACCGTTTAAAGTCCAGATACAAGCAGGGTACTCTTTCTACTACCATGTTAATCCAGAAATGGTTTCAAAACGAAGAGTTGGAATTTTTTTTTTTCGATAGAAAACACTCATGTCGATAAAAAACGGATTTGAACCTTTTATTTCATTGGAAAAAACTTAGAAAAAGGTGTATTTCAACCCCCTTTTTTCTTTTTTATCCAATATGCTAAATCGATGACCTATGTATAAAGTAAGAGGAATTCTTTGGATTTGAGGAAAAAAAGAAACAACTTTGCTGACAATTATTTGTTTGGTCAGAAGAGTCCTCCGAATATTATTTTCTTGGATTAGTGATCAGTTTCGATATTTTTATAGTCGAATATAACTAGAGAAGAGAGGACAGGCTCATTACATTAAAAAAAAAAAAGATATGGAAGTTCTGATAAGTTTC